CATGATACATATAGGAATGGGGGATTATGGGACAAAAAATAAATCCACTAGGGTTTCGGCTTGGTACAACACAAAGTCATCATTCTCTTTGGTTTGCAAAACCAAAAAACTATTGCGAGGGTCTACAAGAAGATCAAAAAATACGAAACTTTATTAAGAATTATGTACAAAAAAATATGAGAGTATCCTCCGGTGTTGAGGGAATTGCACGGATAGAGATTCAAAAAAGAATTGATCTAATTCAAGTTATAATCTATATAGGATTCCCAAAATTATTACTAGAAAATAGACCGCGAAGAATTGAAGAATTACAGATGAATGTACAAAAAGAACTTAATTGTGTGAATCGAAAAATAAACATTGCTATTACAAGAATTGCAAATCCTTATGGACACCCCAATATTCTTGCCGAATTTATAGCCAGCCAATTAAAAAATCGAGTTTCTTTTCGCAAAGCAATGAAAAAAGCTATTGAATTAACGGAACAGGCCGATACAAAAGGAATTCAAGTACAAATTGCAGGGCGTCTTGACGGAAAAGAAATTGCGCGCGCCGAATGGATCAGAGAAGGTAGAGTTCCTCTACAAACCATTGGAGCTAAAATTGATTATTGTTCCTATACGGTTCGAACTATATACGGGGTATTGGGAATCAAAATTTGGATATTTGTAGACGAAAAAAAATAAGAGTTTACGTGTCTTTAGAGCCTCCCCATTAATGGAAATAAACCAAACAAAGAACGAGCTCTTTTTATCTTCAATCAAAACAAAAATGAGAAATTCCACAATTCTATAGGGTTGAATAAAAATTCGATTGATTTTTTTATATAATTGCTATGCTTAGTGTGCGACTCGTTGGTTTTTGTTAGGGCTAGGATTCCCAAAAATGGACCGTCCTGTAGTATGAACTAATAACTATAGCACTAATAACCAACTCATTGCTTCGTATTATCTGAATCCAAAGAACCAGTCAAGATATAATATAGTGGTCATATCGTTGTAGCAACTGAAATTTGCATAAACATAAAAACCCAATCTGATTGTAGGTTGTGAAATTCTAAGTTGTGAAAGAAAATCAAAAAGCATGCGGATAAATGGAAGGATGAGAGAAAGAGAGAAAGAAAATATCAATGATATAAGATTCCAATATGTAAGGTCTGTAAGTTATCTCATAAAAAACAGTGTAATACAGCATCAATAATGATTCATCCCTAACTAGATGAATCCGCTCATAGAACAAAAAAATCAAGAGCCCCGAGCCAATAAAAACTGAGAAAATTGACTTAAGCTTAAGAAAAAATTTCATTAAGGACTCCGTTGGAGAATTCAGACCTAACCATTAATCGAGAAGCAATGGGAACGATGGAACCCGTGAATAAAGAAGATTCTATTGGAAATGAATCTTAATGATTTATTGGGTGGGATGGCGAAACGAACCCAGGAACTAAACTATTAGTTTATTCGTAGAGGTCCTGAACTAACCCTACAACTGAAATAGATATTGAAAGAGTAAATATTCGCCCACGAAAGGTTTATTTTTATTTTTTATTTTATTGGATTGATTCATTTTGCTCGATCCGATATGGTAATATGGTAAAGGGCAAAACTAAATATAGATTTGTTATAAGGGTAAAAAAAAAAAAAAGACATTGAGATTATCTATAAATAGAACATAAATGTTTCAATTCGATATCTAAACACGATATACAAATTTAGAATAGATTAATTAGATAAACTTTCAAAAAATCCTAATCCTATGCTTCAGTATATTATTTATTAAATCCCCCTATATCTCGATAAAATCTTTTTGAGTCCTTTCATTCGCGAGGAGCTGGATGAGAAGAAACTCTCATGTCCAGTTCTGTAGTAGAGATGGTATTGAGAAAGAACCATCAATTATAACCCCAAAAGAACAAGATTCCGTAAACAACATAGAGGAAGACTGAAAGGGATATCTTATCGAGGTAATCATATTTGTTTCGGCAGATATGCTCTTCAAGCACTTGAACCCGCTTGGATCACATCTAGACAAATCGAAGCGGGGCGCCGAGCAATGACACGAAATGTACGGCGCGGTGGAAAAATATGGGTACGTATCTTTCCAGACAAACCAGTTACAGTAAGACCCACGGAAACCCGTATGGGGTCCGGCAAAGGATCCCCCGAATATTGGGTAGCCATCGTTAAACCGGGTAGAATACTTTATGAAATGAGTGGAGTAGCTGAAAATATAGCTCGAAAGGCTATTTCAATAGCGGCGTCCAAAATGCCTATAAGAACTCAATTCATTATTTCGGGATAGGAATGTCGAAACAAAAGAAATCAATCTTGGGTATAAAAAAATGCAGGTCTTCCTTTTTTTTTTTTCTTTTTTTTTTGACTTCGTCCTTTCCGTGCTTTACTTTAAATTAAACATTAAAAAACGGACTTAAAAAACGATATGATTCAACCTCAAACCCATTTGAATGTAGCAGACAATAGCGGTGCCCGAGAATTGATGTGTATTCGAATCATAGGCGCCAGTAATCGTAGATATGCTCATATTGGTGACGTTATTGTTGCTGTGATCAAGGAAGCAGTACCCAATACGCCTCTAGAAAGATCAGAAGTAATCAGAGCTGTAATTGTACGTACTTGTAAAGAACTCAGACGTGATAACGGTATGATAATACGGTACGATGACAATGCTGCAGTTGTCATTGATCAAGAAGGAAATCCAAAGGGAACTCGAGTTTTTGGTGCGATCGCCCGGGAATTGAGACAGTTGAATTTTACTAAAATAGTTTCATTAGCACCTGAAGTATTATAAGAGGGGACCGCGATATAGTGATAGTATGAAAATCAAATAGATAAATCAAAATTTAGTAGAGTATGTCTCACGCATATACTTTTAATAATTTTCATAAAAAAAAGAACATGTTGATTATATCAAAATTCGGAAGCAACAAAATTTTCAGTTTATCATGGGCAAGGACACTATTGCTGACATAATAACTTCTATACGAAATGCTGACATGAATAGAAAGGGAACGGTTCGAATAGCATCTACTAACATCACCGAAAACATTGTTAAAATACTTTTGCGAGAGGGTTTTATCGAAAACGCAAGGAAACTCATGGAAAACAAAAAAGAGTTTTTGGTTTTAACCCTACGACATCGAAGGAATAGGAAAGGGCCGTATAGACCCATTTTAAATTTAAAACGAATCAGTCGACCCGGTCTACGAATCTATTTTAACTATCGACGAATTCCTAGAATTTTAGATGGGATGGGGATTGGAATTCTCTCTACTTCTCGGGGTATAATGACAGACCGAGCGGCTCGACTAGAAAGAATCGGTGGAGAAATTTTGTGTTATATATGGTAATTATTCTTCTATCCGACTTGTATTTGGAGCTTACTTTTGTGTTGTGAGAAAAAAAAGGGGGAGGATTCCTCGAGGTTTAATTACCGAATAACTTATCAAAGGTATGCTCCGAGTTCTTTTAGATAGTTTAGAGAGCGAAGTAAGATTCTAGATTATGTTTCAGGAGGGATCCGACCCGTTTTTCTACAGATACTATTATACATATACTCCCGGTGGCTAGAGGCAAAATTGAAGGAAGTCGTTATGATTCAACTGGAGGTCGTATATATAATATATAGACTACACAAAAGGATTTGAGTGATTAGGTGATTTTTCAACATTCCTTTCAGGGGGATACAAATCGCGGTTCAAAAATTTCAAGAAACTTATTTTCTTCCAATCTTCCAATAAGTAGATTCGAAATTCATTTAAGGAATAACAATTATGAAAATAAGGGCTTCAGTTCGTAAAATTTGTGAAAAATGTCGACTGATCCGCAGGAGGGGACGGATTATAGTAATTTGTTCCAACCCGAGACATAAACAAAGACAAGGATAATCTTTCGAAAAGGGACTTTAGAAAGTAACCGATGAACAAATCAAAATAACAGATCGGTTTTGACATGAAATGGATATATCCATATATCTCTGACTTATATTTATGAAATGATCAAATATGGCAAAATCTCCACCAAGAAGTGGTTCACGTAGGCCGGGACGGATTGGTTCACGTAAAAGTGGACGTCGAATACCAAAGGGCGTTATTCATGTTCAAGCAAGTTTCAACAACACCATTGTGACTGTTACAGATGTCCGGGGTCGGGTAATTTCTTGGTCCTCGGCCGGTACTTGTGGATTCAGGGGTACAAGAAGAGGTACGCCTTTTGCTGCTCAAACCGCAGCAGGCAATGCTATTCGAGCAGTAGCGGATCAAGGTATGCAACGAGCAGAAGTCATGATAAAGGGTCCTGGTCTCGGAAGAGATGCGGCATTACGAGCTATTCGTAGAAGCGGTATCCTTTTAAATTTCGTACGGGATGTAACCCCTATGCCACACAATGGTTGCAGACCCCCTAAAAAAAGACGGGTGTAGAAATAAACATTGAAGAGATTTCAAGAGAAATAAATGACTCAATGATCTGACAAATAATATTACTATGGTTCGAGAGAAAGTAAAAGTATCTACTCGGACACTGCAGTGGAAGTGTGTTGAATCAAGAGCAGACAGTAAGCGTCTTTATTATGGGCGCTTTATTTTGTCTCCACTTATGAAAGGTCAAGCCGACACAATAGGCATTGCGATGCGAAGAGTTTTGCTTGGAGAAATAGAAGGAACATGTATTACACGCGCAAAATCTGAGAAAATCCCACACGAATATTCTACCATAGTGGGTATTCAAGAATCGGTCCATGAAATTTTAATGAATTTGAAAGATATTGTATTGAGAAGTAATCTTTATGGAACTTGTGACGCGCTTATTTGTGTCAAAGGCCCGGGATATGTAACTGCTCAAGACATCCTCTTGCCGCCTTCTGTGGAAATCGTTGATAATACGCAGCACATAGCTAGCCTAACAGAACCAATTGATTTGTCTATTGGATTACAAATCGAGAGGAGTCGAGGATATAATATAAAAACGCCAAATACCTTTCAA